GAAGTGCATTAACATAAATACGGCAGTAAGAAGAGGTAATACAAAAGTGTGTAAACTATAAAAACGGGTCAAAGTGGATTGGCCCACACTAGCACTTCCACGTAATAACTCTACCAAGGGTGATCCTATTACAGGAATAGCTTCAGGTACACCTGTCACGATTTTTACCGCCCAATAACCAATTTGGTCCCAAGGTAAGGAATAACCAGTTACACCAAAAGATGCAGTCAATACAGCCAGAACTACACCCGTAACCCAAGTCAATTCGCGAGGTTTTTTAAATCCACCTGTGAGATACACACGAAATACGTGTAGGATCATCATTAGGACCATCATACTTGCTGACCATCGATGAACCGATCGGATTAACCAACCAAAGTTGGCTTCAGTCATTATGTATTGAACAGAGGCAAAAGCCTCTGTAACAGTCGGACGGTAGTAAAAAGTCATAGCAAAACCCGTAGCTACTTGTACTAAAAAACAAGTAAGTGTGATCCCTCCTAGACAATGAAATATGTTAACATGAGGAGGAACATATTTACTAGTTATATCATCTGCAATCGCCTGAATCTCGAGACGCTCCTCGAACCAATCATATACTTTATTGAGATAGGTAAACCAAGAGGACTCCCCCTCTGAGAACCGTATATGAGAATTTCATCTCGTACGGCTCAAGCAGAAACACCCCAATACTGATTGCAATGGACATGTAATAGAAAGTTGGAAACTTCCTATACACTTGATTCAATCGTCCCCGAAGATACGAAGGAACTCAAATCCAGAATCTCTTCTTTGGTGTGATGATAATGCCAAAATATCAAGTTGGCTCATTTGTCTTTATCTTGATCGTTATAGGCCTCTTGAATCTTCTATTCTCCTATTTCTTTGTTATTGAATTTCTTGTTTTTGTTTGTGCGTAATGCAGATTTATGTTTTGTTTACTATTGATATAATAGGAATTCTCTTGTTGAGACCCTATGAATCGATTGAAACCTCAGATTCATACTATAACCACGATGATTCAATAAAAATCCCCAAGCTAAGACCAAAAGTTCTATGAGCAAGAACTATTTGAGCATCACTTATTCAATGAATGGATGTAATGATTCAAAATCCAGAGAAAAATTTATCCTCATTATTCTGAAGGAAGAAAAATCGTTCAATTTATGACTCTTTGTTTGAAAATTTTTGGAGTCCGGTCGCGAGGTCTGATATAGCAGGTATGAATCATAGTTCAAATATTTCTTGATCTATTCCATATATTCCGTGCTCCAGATACTCAAATGAATATCCGACGAGGCAGAACCATCTTTATCGAGATGACAGATCTATTCTCTGTACTATCAATAGGATCAATTATAACAAGTCACACACTCATATTCCCGAAATACCGAAACAACGGAATTCCACGGTCGAACTACCAGAATGGCCTAGAAAACCAAGTCCTAAGTGATTCATTTTTGATTGAAAAGCTAGGACTTGATGGTTCTTATGGACCTAACTCGTTGAAATTCCATCCAACAAAACGGAAGAATTATAAATCTCCAAAATAATAGATAGGAATATGGCAAATAAAGCCATTGCGACACCCATAAATGGGGTGGTTCCCCATCCAGGAGCCACTTTACCATATTCCGAATTCAATGGTTTCAATAAATCCCCTGTAAGAGTCCGTCTTGGCCCAGATCTAGAACTACCCTCAACAGTTTGTGTAGCCATAAATCCTATTGCATTGGTTGAGATCTGTTGACTTTGTATACTATTCCGTTGTAAATAAACGATCTTATCGTAGCGTAGATCCATCGTGGTCTTGAAATTATCTAATAATGGAAACAGCAACCTTAGTCGCCATCTCCATATCTGGTTCACTTGTAAGCTTTACGGGGTACGCCCTATATACCGCTTTTGGGCAACCCTCTCAACAACTAAGAGATCCATTTGAGGAACACGGGGACTAATTGAAGTAATGAGCCCCCATATGGGGGCTCATTACTAAGATAATGAAAAATCATTTCATCTTTTTAGTCGGGACTTTAGGCGGTTCTCGAAAAAAGATAGCGAAAAAAATTATCCCTAAAGTCGAGACTAACAGGAATGTATAAACCAATGCTTCCATAGATTCGATCGTGGTTTACAATTATAGCTTCCACACCTGTTTGTTTGGGATCATTTCCCGGATAAAGAAAGGGCAAGAGCAAAGAAAGGGCGATGATTGAAATCAAGATTTCTATGGTACCTTATCTTATGTCAAATCCAAAAAATCAAATAGAGAGGCGAAAAATACCAGAGCAATGTTGTATCAGACTACTTGTCTTCTTGTAGTTGGATCTCCAAGTTTTTGGAATGCTCCAAATTCCACTTGAGCATCCAAATCTGGGTCAATACCAGCAAAAACATCTCTGAACAAGGTTCTAGCGCCATGCCAAATGTGTCCGAAAAAGAAGAGCAAAGCAAACGTAGCATGTCCAAAAGTGAACCAACCCCTTGGACTGCTCCGAAAAACACCATCGGATTTCAAAGTAGCACGATCTAATTCAAAAATTTCACCCAATTGGGCACGTCTAGCATATTTTTTCACAGTAGCAGGATCGCTATAGCTGACTCCATTGAGTTCGCCGCCATAGAACTCAACAGTTACACCCACTTGTTCGACACTATACTTCGATTCCGCCCTTCGAAAAGGAACATCGGCTCTCACAATTCCGTCTCCGTCTACCAAAACTACCGGAAATGTTTCAAAAAAAGTAGGCATACGACGCACAAAAAGCTCATGCCCTTCTTTATCTCTAAAAACGGGGTGTCCTAACCATCCAACAGCTATTCCATCCCCGTTGTCCATTGAGCCTGCTCTGAATAATCCACCCTTCGCTGGATTATTGCCGATGTAATCATAAAAAGCTAATTTTTCGGGAATTTTAGACCAAGCTTCCGATAAACTTAGATTTTCGGCTAGTCCGGCGCCAACTCTTCGATATATTTCTTGCTGGAAGTATCCCTGATCCCACTGATAACGAGTGGGACCAAATAATTCGATCGGGGTAGTTGCTGAGCCATACCACATAGTTCCAGCAACAACGAAAGCTGCAAAAAAGACAGCAGCGATACTACTAGAAAGGACAGTTTCAATATTGCCCATACGTAATCCTTTGTATAGACGTTGGGGTGGGCGGACACTAAGATGGAATAGACCCGCTAATATGCCCAATGTACCTGCTGCAATATGATGAGAGGCTATTCCTCCCGGAACAAAAGGATCAAAACCTTCCGCGCCCCACGCCGGATTTACAGGTTGTACTTTTCCGGTTAGGCCATAAGGGTCGGACACCCATATTCCGGGACCATACAAACCTGTTACATGAAATGCGCCAAACCCAAGGCAAGCCACCCCTGAAAGAAATAAATGAATTCCAAAGATCTTGGGCAAATCCAAAGAGGGTTTTCCTGTACGTTCATCACAGAATATTTCTAGGTCCCAATATACCCAATGCCAGATAGCTGCTAAGAAGCACAAGCCAGAAAACACAATATGTGCCCCGGCCACACCTTCGTAACTCCAAATACCCGGATTCGTTATAGTTCCTCCTGTGATACTCCAACCACCCCATGAATTGGTTATTCCTAAACGAGTCATGAAGGGTATAACGAACATACCTTGTCTCCACATTGGATCAAGAACAGGGTCAGAGGGATCAAAAACTGCTAATTCGTATAGAGCCATCGAACCGGCCCAACCAGAAACTAGAGCTGTATGCATTATATGGACAGAAAGCAACCGACCAGGATCATTCAATACGACGGTATGAACACGATACCAAGGCAAACCCATGAAAATACCCCTTTATCAAAGAAAAAATAGACACTATGTAACTTTATCGCATTGGAAAAGACTATGCTATGGACCTCACCCTTTCAGTGGATTATCTCAAAACAAGGGTTAATGTTTATTTGGTTCCGTTGGTAATAATTGAACAATTCTGTTCGTAGGAACAAAGAGAAGCAGATCTATTCTATACCCAATAAGTACCAATACGCAATGGGGAATTAGTCCCATTTTTGGGGAACGAATGTATAGATACTTGTTCATCGTTCGAACGATCTGTTCGTAAGAACTTTCCTTTATTCATTCGGTATTTCTCCATGAAACCTTACAATCTATAGATAAAATACGATAAACGGCAATATTCTGAAGACAATAACCCCAATTGTTTATTACGTTTCCACATCAAAGTGAAGTAGAGTACTTAACTCCCTTTTGAATTTAATGCCCATTGGTGTTCCAAAAGTACCTTTTCGGAGTCCTGGAGAGGAAGATGCGGTTTGGGTTGACGTATAGTGCGACTTGTCAGACATATTGGGTCATACGGGATTTCCCCGTTCTCTCCCCCGATCGAGATATCCTCTGTTTCGCCCAAGAAAGATTGATTGAACCATCAATAATTCGGAGCGTGAAGTACAATTAGATCAATTTATTTGGTTGGGGATCGATATTCTCAATTAAAAGAATTTATGGTTGGCTTGGACCAATAAAATGAAGTATACAGGCTCCGTTAAGAAAATACCAAATTGGTAATCTATGTATGATTACCACTCTATCCTAAATGATTTCTTTATACCATATGAGTGATCTCAAACTGCCAATCAATGGAGTAATATGATAAATCCATCGAATATTGGGTGGAAGGCATGAAAATGAAAGAAATTGAAAAAAAAAAGTCGTAGCAAAAAGAAGTGGTGCTGGGATCATTTGTCCTATATGTGCAAATCAAATTCGGGCAGATCTTTACCCGGAGTAGAGCCTAAACCTAAAAAAAAGAGTTGAAGAGACCCATTCGGGAACAAGAAAATTACATCGTGATTTGGATTTCGATGAAGCAATACATCAATGAGAGGTTAGTTCGATAAGTTCAGTGAATTCGGAAGCAAGTCAAAACTCATGTTTCTTGAAAAATGGAAGAAAAAGCCCCTTCATTAGGAAAAAGCCTGCTACGAAAAAAGAAAGAGGGCTCGAATCGACACATTGATTTTTTTCTCCATTTTTATTTTTTGAACCGTATGCATCCAAAGGTGCGTGTGCGGTTCTTAAGGGATACAATTTTGTCCTAATCAACCGACTTCATCGAGAAAGATTACTTTTTTTAGGCCAAGAAGTTGATAGCGAGATCTCGAATCAACTTGTTGGTCTCATGGTATATCTCACCATAGAGGATGATACCAAGGATCTTTATTTGTTTATAAACTCTCCTGGCGGATGGGTAATCCCAGGAATAGCTATTTATGACACTATGCAATTTGTGTCACCCGATGTGCATACAATATGCATGGGATTAGCCGCTTCAATGGGATCTTTCATCCTGGTCGGAGGAGAAATTACTAAACGTCTAGCATTCCCTCACGCTTGGCGCCAATGAGTTTTTTATTTGAGAGAAAAAAGAAGACTATGCCTTCGCCATATGGAATATGAATAATAAGTAATAATAGCATGGCATTTCGGGTTCGATATGAGCAAACTAGTATTGTTTTTTTATAACATGAGATTATGTATCGAGATAGTAGTATGAAGCAAAGGTTATTTCCGATTTGATCTTATGTATCGGGGTACATTTCAGCGTCACAAACTTTTTGTCAGAAGTCTCTTTCCAATATTCATGTTACGAAAGAGTGTGAAAATCAAAAAAAAAAAAAAGATTCTTTTTTCCTTATTTGATCAGATCAGAAAGAAACTTTGGGATTGCTAAATCACAGACGAGATAAATATATAAAGCAACGGAACCATCATAGTATTTATTTTTGACTCCTCCGAAAGGAAGGATGGTAAATGGATCAGGATCCGGGTCTGATGGATTCTATTTCTCTATTTCTTCGATGACAGAAGGGAAAAAGAAATTCCATTGCAGAGCCGTATGCAATGCACAAAAGATGCCTGTACGGTTGTTCAATTCTATCTTTTTTTTTCTTCTTTTTATTCTTTATCCCTTGGCCCAATTGTGCGAGATAGAGGAATCGTTCATTGTCTTATATCATCAGGGTTATGATCCACCAACCTGCTAGTTCTTTTTATGAGGCACCCACAGGAGAATTTATCCTGGAAGCGGAAGAACTACTGAAACTCCGCGAAACCCTCACAAGGGTTTATGTACAAAGAACGGGCAATCCTTTGTGGGTTGTATCCGAAGACATGGAAAGGGATGTTTTTATGTCAGCAACAGAAGCCCAAGCTCACGGCATTGTTGATCTTGTAGCGATCGAAAATACCGGGGATTCCGCATAAATCTGTGATTCCATTTCGAATCATAATTGGAATGAACTGTGATTTGATCTTTTATCTTCTTACCTGGATCAAATTGTAAATGGAAGTAATTCATAATCATCCGGTTAGGATCGATCTAAACCAGCCCATTCTGTGTATGATTCGGCATGCCAACTATTAAACAACTTATTAGAAACACAAGACAGCCAATCCGAAATGTCACGAAATCCCCTGCTCTTCGAGGATGTCCTCAGCGTCGAGGAACATGTACTAGGGTGTATGTGCGACTCGTTCAGATCATGGTATGAGTTAGAACAAATGAGACGATTTTTCCAGTATCAAAGAACCGTACCCGTACCAATGAATAGGATAGAATGGAAGAACCCCATTCGCTATCTAAAAATAAAGATCTCTCATATACCTCTATTGTGTATGGAATTTATGGTTTCCATTGGTGCAAATCCAATCACCTCGATTTGAGATGAAAAGCAATTCCCCATTGGTAGCAAATGGTTATCCCATTAAGCGGGGTAAATGGTATTTAAGAAGCAGAAAGATTATGCTCCTACTGTAGCAAGAACGGACTAACAGGGTCAGCTACCTATTAACCTTCATAATTAAATGCCGTCACTGTATGGATAGATCTCATTGTGAAAGGGCCTATTACTGGATAATTCATAGGTAGAGCCAAAGAGCGTGAACTGTACAAGTTAAAGTTACCAATAACATTGATTAAATGAGAGAAGGGGCTCCGGTGTATAGAAAGGACCTCACCGTTTAAGAAGTAACCATAGAAACGATGGAAGCCACTATTCACCCATTTATTACTATTTATTTTATACCTAATATCCGTACAATTTTTTTTTGGGGGGGGGTGAAATGACCAGAAGAAATCAAAAAAAAATCGTGGTTGGGAAGGTTATAGTAGCAAAAGCCATTGGAATTTTGATTTCATACATCAGAAGAATCCGTTTTGTTATTACTAAAGAGAGGGAAAAGAATGACTGAAAGAAATCAATTAGTTATTCAGCAAAGTTTCATTTGATTCAATGACCAGAATTAGACGAGGATATATAGCTCGGCGACGTCGAACAAAAATTCGTTTATTTGCATCAACCCTTCGAGGGGCTCATTCAAGACTTACTCGAACTATTACTCAACAGAAAATGAGAGCTTTGGTTTCCACTCAGCGGGATAGAGACAGGCGAAAGAGAGATTTTCGTCGTTTGTGGATCACTCGCATAAATGCAGTAACTCGCGAGAATAGGGTATCCTATAGTTATAGTAGATTAATACATGATCTGTACAAGAAGCGGTTGCTTCTTAATCGTAAAATACTTGCACAAATAGCTATATCAAATAGGAATTGTCTTGACACAATTTCCAATGAGATTCTCAAATAAGGAGATTGAAAGCGGAATGCTTTAAACGGAGGGAAGGGAGTTCCCCGGAGAATGAACTCCGGGAAGATAGAGTAGAAATGAATATGATAAGATCAGTAGTAGGAATGAACGAACACGTTTCAATAAAAAAAAAGAATGAGGTAAGAAGAAATCTTTTTTTTTATTATTATGACGCGAAAATCTCTCGGCTTTTTCGAACAAAACATCAATCTGAGTTCCAATTAATTAGAGTTTTGATTCGATTGAGGAATAGACTTATTTATTATTTTCTGGTTCTAGGACCGGTATTTCTAGGGATCGATTCGGTTCTCTCAAACTGTTTCTCATTATTAAGAAAGGGTAACGAAGATAAAATACGAGCTTGTTTTATAGCAATAGTAATTAATCGTTGTTGTTTCAAGGTCAATCTATTCACTCGTCTAGATAATATTTTTCCTTGTTCACTAATAAATTGACTAATTAAACTCATGTTTCTATAATCAATTCGATCCCCCGATCCAATTGGGGGCAAACGCCTACGAAAAGATCTCTTGGATTTACGAAAAGGTCGCTTGGATTTATCCATGGTTTATTCCTATTCCTTAGCTCTAAAATCCTATTTCTTCATTCATTTCGGATCCGATCGAAATAGGACTTGATTTGTATATATACATATATGTAATTTCTTCCTTGGAAGAGTAGCGCATGCGTTCCATTCGATCTATTTCTTTATCTCCGCATGAATCGTATGCTTGTAACAATAAGAACAGAATTTTTTCAATTCTAATCGACTAGGTGTATTGTGTCGATTTTTTTGAGTAATATATCTGGAAATGCCCCTCGATTCTTTATTCAAACCATTTCGGGCACAACCGGTACATTCCAAAATAATTATGACTCTGACATCTTTACCCTTGGCCATGAACCCCCTTTGGATTTACTCAATTCTTCTGTTTTCGATTCGAACCGAAGAAGAAGAAAGGAAGAAAAAAAAATAGAAGAGAAGCTGCTAACTCGAAATCCAATTCAATTAGGAAAGATTTCGTTGCAATCAATAAAGTAATAAAATCCAAATAAAATAATAAGTAATACAACTATTTCTAACTTATCAATTATTCCCAATCCCAGTATTTCATTTACTATCTTGTATGATCTGGAACAGCTTGCCCTCAACCCACATTTCTATTCCTGTTCTTCCTCTATTAGTTCTATCCTGAACCCAAGTTTCACTGAGGTTCAATCCACTTTTATTCTTTCTCTTTCTTTCCTATCCTAAATAACTGAAAAAAGGGGGGGATTAGTCACAGAGAATTTCTTGTATCTCGAATCTTCTTGATCCCTTCCCATGCCAATAACTAGAATGAAAAAAAAGGGAATGTCAACGCATCTGGGAATAAACGATTGATCTCTATCAATAGACCTGCTAAAGACCCGAACCATAGAGTAGCTAGCACAGGTGCCGTGGAGAGATATGTTTTTATATCTCGCATTGAAAATCCTCCTTCTTTATTGTAATACATATATGGTCAGATGCATGTGTAGTTAAAGATCACTTGTATTTGTTTGTACGAGGAATCCCTAACTAAAATGGATATATACAACGATCCGATAGATGAGATCTACCTGTCCCTAAACCAGAAAAAGGCGAACTCTTCTTCCCGAGCATTACTGAATAAATATTCATTCCTTTATACGTTGGGTATGTATATAATTCTTTTTTATTATATGAGACGAAAAAGAAGAAATGGCAAGAGAAATTCTAGATAGATAGAGGAAATAACGATGTGGAAAACAAGACAAGGATTCTCTACAATGACACTGTACAACAATTGAAAGAAAGGGATGTAGCGCAGCTTGGTAGCGCGTTTGTTTTGGGTACAAAATGTCACGGGTTCAAATCCTGTCATCCCTACCTATTACTTCTCCTATGGACAGTAACGAGAGGTCAATTGAGATCGATTAAAATTGGACATAATCCATCATTTTAGGATACTATATCCATCCAAGATGGATTGGGAGTACAAAAAGAATTCTTTTCTTGAGAATAGTCGTATCTCCTGTCATAAGAAAGCGCTCTTAGTTCAGTTCGGTAGAACGTGGGTCTCCAAAACCCGATGTCGTAGGTTCAAATCCTACAGAGCGTGATTCTGTTCTTGTAATGCCAAATCACAATAAAATACCTTCACTAACTGAACTGCAACCGGAATTTGACCTCCCGGAGATTAAGAAGGAGGTCAATCAAAAAAAGAGATGTTACTCAATTAAAGGTCCAACTGATCACCGCGTCTGTATTGTAAATATGCAGTTACGAATAATCCGGCCAAAGTAATAGGAATTAGGCCTAACACGATTCCAAATAGAAAAACTTCAA